GAGTTCTTCGCACAAAAAAAGTATTCTGTTACGATTAAGCTGTTCTGTTAGATCAACCCACGAGGTTTCTTCGTCCCCTGGAAGTCTAACGGTAACCTGGGGGGGTGAAACTAGCATTTAATACCTCCTTTATTTTCAATTTAATGATACAATATCCTTTTTTATTAATAAATTTAGCATTACTTTGTAAGCATGATTTTTTTTTAATTCTATACAAAAACTTGTTAATTTGTCAAGTTCTGTTTTCAGTGTAGATATAATTTATAATGGCATCTTGGTTCTATTCTATATCTGGAGAATGTCTTTTTTCTTATTGTTCTTTCTTTTGCTTCAAAAATAGGTATTTTTTATCATTGTCAAATCAGATAAATCCTTTTCTTTATTGTATAATCCATTGAAACAAAAAGGGGGCCTGGCGAGGTACTGATTAGGCCAGGCCATGGGAATAGTGGGAATAATACAAAGGCCCTTTCGCGCGAAGAAGTCTTTCTTTTTTTTTATATAATATTTTTCTCTTATTTAATATTTGAATATTAGTTTTTTATTTTCCATGGGGAGAGATGGCTGAGTGGACGAAAGCGTCGGATTGCTAATCCGTTGTACGATTCATTCGTACCGAGGGTTCGAATCCCTCTCTTTCCGTTTCCGTTAATGACTTAATAGTTGATTTATCTTTAAATTTTCAAATAAAATAAAAAATTATATATATAATTACAAATATCAAATAGAATTTTTTTTCTAATTTTTGAAATGAAAAATCAAGTAAAGAACCCCTTTTTTATTCTTCGCGTCCAGGATTAGGATTACGTCCTGGATCATTAGATAGAAATCCGAAAATGAAGAGAGAAACAAAGAATATCACTACTGTGTAAACAAAGAGTTTGAGAGTAAGCATTACACAATCTCCAAGATCATTTTGTTTTTTTAACGGAAGAGAATCAATTCTCTATTTTTATCGCACACATCGAGAAACAACGAATAGCAGTACTGTGCAAAAAACTAGTTTGAGAGTAAGCATTTTACAATCTCCAAGATCATTTTGTTTTTTGAAGAGAATCAATTCTCTATTTTTATCGCACACATCGAGAAACAACGAATAGCAGTACTGTGCAAAAAACTAGTTTGAGAGTAAGCATTTTACAATCTCCAAGATCATTTTGTTTTTTGAAGAGAATCAATTCTCTATTTTTATACCATATATCCTATTTTGATACCGAAAACCAAAGTAGTTTTTAGAAATCGAAAAGAATTTTTTTTATTACTTTAATGAATTACAATTAAAAAAAAAATTATTATTATCTTATATATTATTATCTTACTTATCAATAATTTTTTTATACCCCCTTGTTTGTGGAGGATCACAATAAGGTTTTTCATTCACGGAAAATTCAAATGGATAGTTAGAGTGGGAAAACGAGGCGATCCGAATCGCGGTTATCCAAGAATTCTCATGTTTGAATCAAGAGTTCATACTTTCAGACTTGTCTGATCTTATCAATTATTAGTATTCGAATCGTTTTTCTCGAAAAAATCATTTATTTTTCTAGGACAAGATGAAAGATTTCATCGAAAGCTTACAGCAGCTTGCCAAACAAAGGCTAAGAGAAAAAAGAGTACAGGTATGACTGGCATAAAATTCACGATTGGACTCAAAAAAGCGTAGGCTTCGGGTAATTTGACTAAGAAAAAACTACTCGAATAAAGGGCAGAATTAAGACAGATCAAACTTAAGATATTAAGCATAACAGACATTTTGTTTTTAAGATAATTGTATTTTGATTGAGTTCTTCATAGAAGGAAAAAATGAAGAAAATAAAAAAAGAAGGATTTTTGATCTTTCTTTTTTTTTGAACTTACTCACTCAACCAAAAAACCTTCCATTCTCTTTTGAGAATAGAAAAAATTCTATTTTCATACAATATTTTAATGGAATTATATGTAATGATCAATAAATTCAGTATAATTCTATATCTACATGCGTCAAAATACTTACAATGGAATCTAAAGGATTCTTAAGATATTTTGGCTGGAATTGACGAACAATCAATAACAACATTAGTCTTTATTAGTGTCGAATAGAAATCAAAGTGGGGCGTGGCCAAGTGGTAAGGCATCGGGTTTTGGTCCCGCTATTCGGAGGTTCGAATCCTTCCGTCCCAGAGGAAGAGCATGTGTAATTATAGTAAATAATTAAGATTGTGTTTTTCCGTTTATAAAGTGTAATATTGGATAGAATTTGATTTTTTCTGCTAATAATTCTAACCAAAATGAATCTTATCTTTTTTCAAATTTCACAAATTAATAAGATAAGTGTTCAAATGCCGCGCAGATACAACAGAATCTGTTGGGGATTTAGGCAAGATGGGGTTATAGATTAGACGAATTTGAATTCCAAAAAACAAGTTTTCATATATCCACCCCCTCATATTCATATAGAATAGAAGGAAGTTTGTTATTTTGTTATTCATTCCGGGAAAAGAAATTGTATTTTTCCAATCGATTTTTTCAATTTTATTGTTTTTATTGGATGTAACACAAATTGGAATTTTTTTTTCAATTTCAATAATGAAAAAAAATGAAAAAATAATTTAAGATATATTTTATTATGTGCCGACTGTCCTAACTGAACCAATGACTATTCATTATTCCATAATTGAATCAACCGCATAGAGGTTCAAAATTCGAGGAATGTTATGGTAAAACTTCGTTTGAAACGATGTGGTAGAAAGCAACGTGCGACTTGAAGGACATGATCTGTTGTGGATTCTTATATCCATCATTCTCTAATCTAATTAAAGGATGCTCTTGACTCGACATCCTTTGTTCTCTTCCATTCGAACCCGCATTTTTTGTTGGGGTGTAATGGAAATAGTACAGGATGGAGCTCGAGTAGAAAGTATTGATTCATTTCTTTAAGGGGAAAGGGTCTAGGGTTAGTGTCAATCAATAAGAATAAGTTGGAACAACTTCGTAAGTATATCTTTGACAGAGATATCGAAAGGACCCAAATCAAGCAAGTTTCAAATCCTAAAGGAAATTTTGTTGGAATTGATAAAACCTTTTCGATAAAAATTATATATATGGTGTGGGAATCCGCCGTTCATATGATTCTTTGATAGAAAGAAATAACAAAAAGGTATGTTGCTGCCATTTTTGAAAGGATTCAAAATCAACGAAGTAATGTCTAAACCCAATGATTCAAAACAAAGATAAAAGATTCCGGAACAAGGAAACATCCTTTTTTTTTTCCATTTTCGATTTGAATTGTCGCACCAATTAACAATTAATTGGATTTGAATCAGAATGCAGAATTCAAATCGATTCTAAATGAGACAAAAAAGGGTATTCGAGACTGCTCAATAAATGAAAAGCCAAAGGATTTTTTTTTGGAGCTCTTTGAAAGTTATTTAACTTGAGTTATGAGTATACAAATGATTAAATTTTTTTAGGAAAGAAAAAGGACTTAATTCTTTATTTAATTCATTTGAAGATTTTATGGACTTTTTTGATTTGCCATTCTAATACAAAACTTCGAATCATTTTTCTCGAGCCGTACGAGGAGAAAACTTCCTATACGTTTCCAAGGGGGGTTGTTGTTGATCTAATCTATCCCAATGAGCCGTCTATCGAATCGTTGCAATTGATGTTCGGTCCCGAAGAGAGGGAAGAGATCTGCGGAAAGTGGGTTTTTATGATCCAATAAAGAATCAAACTTATTTAAATGTTCCTGCTATTCTCGATTTTCTTGAAAAAGGCGCTCAACCTACGGAAACCGTTTATGATATTTTAGCGAAGACAGAGGTTTTAGGTTTTAAAAGAATTTTGACTTAATTAAAAGAAGTTCAATTAATGAAATAAAAAAAAAGATAGAATGAGGTGGTATAACTTTTTTTTATTCTTCCTTTTCTATTCATCCATTTATGTAGATTTATTATGTAGTGCCAATCCAACACAAGTTTTTTTATACTTAACTTAGATTTTTCTCCTTATATTTCAATTTCATTATTTCTATCCTATTTCTTTTTTTTATTAATTATTATTAAATAATGAAATGAAATTACATTATATTATATATTTTCTATTCTAATTATCTAAATATATAATTTATATATAATTTATATTGCAATTCAATATTTTTATTTCAATTCAATTTGAATTTGATTTTGATCCCGATTGTATCTACTATTTTGGGGGTTGCTAACTCAACGGTAGAGTACTCGGCTTTTAAGTGCGGCTAGGATCTTTTACATATTTGGATGAAGCAAGGAATTCGTCTACATCATCGGTAGAGTTTATCAGACCACGACTGATCCTGAAAGGAAATGAATGGAAAAAAGAGCATGTCGTATCAATAGAGAATTCGGAGAATATTTCATTCGTACCAAATCGGTACCAAACAAACATTATTTGAATTGAACGAAATGAATTCGCAAGTTTGGTCGATTGAATAAATGGATCGAGCCCTATGGTTCAAATTCTAGGGAAAGAAAGAGCAACGAGCTTATCTTCGTAATTTGAATGATTACCCGATCTAATTTAACGTTAAAAAAAAATTAGTGCCAGATACGGGAAAGGCTTCTCACACGAGTGAATTTTTTCGTTTTTAGTGAATCCTAACTATTAGATTATCCATTTTCTATATGGAGATGAATGTGTAGAAGAAACAGTATATTGATAAAGATACTTTTCCAAAATCAAAAGAGCGATTGGGTTGAAAAAATAAAGGATTTCTAACCATCTTGCTTTGTTATCCTATAAAAAAAAACCAATTAGATGGAAAAAAATAGAGAATCCGTTGATGAATTTACCTGTCTCCGAGGTACTTAATTATTTCAAAATAGAATACCTTGTTTTGACTGTATCGCACTATGTATCATTTGATAATCCAAGAAACTCCCTGCTTTTTTTTAGTTTTCGGTCTAATTTGAAATGGAAGAATTCCAAAGATATATAGAACTAGATAGGTCTTGGCAACACAACTTTTTCTATCCACTTATCTT